CTATAATATGAATATGTTCTATTTTTTCATAGAAATGTGTTCGTTCAAGAAAGGCTCCAGAGGATGTTGATCGTAAATAATAGGATTGTTTACGAAGAAAAACTAATAAAAATTCGCATTCAGATACATAAGAATTATACAGGAACCGAAATAGTCTTTTATTTTCTTTTGAAAAAGCGTAAATAGATTTATTCAGAGTAATAAAACTATTCCAATTATGATATTCATGGAGAAAGAATCGCAATAAATGTAAAGAGGGAACATCTTGAATCCAGCATTGAAGGATTTGAACCAAAATTTCCAGATGGATGGGATGGGGTATTAGTATATCTGACACATAATTTAAATGAGATAATTTGTCCTCTAAAAAGGGAAATATTGAATGAATAGATCGTAAATTCTGATATTTTGGTATTTCTTTTTCTTCGGGGGAAGATACTAATCGCATCGAGAATGGAATTTCCACAATGATTGAAAAACCTTCTGATACCATTTGAGAATAAAAAAAATGAGAATAAAAATAATTGTTGTGCCCAACGAATCGATTTTGGTTAGAATCATTAACCGAATAAATCAAATAATTCTGTTGATACATTCGAGTAATTAAACGTTTTACAAGTACTGAACTAGATTTATTGTCATAACCCAAAATTTCCATAGGTTCGTAAAAAATCGAACCATTTAAACCATGATCGTGAGCAAGTGTGTAAATATACTCCTGCAAGAGAAGCGGATATAGGAAGTGTTGTTGCCGAGATCTATCTTTTTCGAAATATCCTTGTAATTCTTCCATTTACATTTCTCTACTTGAAACAGAGACACAGGAGGCATTTCTTGGGTTATCAAATGATACATAGTGCAATATGGTCCGAACAAGGTATATATTATGTATATGTATTATATGTATATAGTATATATAGTATATATAGTATAGTAAGAAAAAAAAATATACCCCGGAGACCCGGAGTCCAATCAACAGGATCCCCTTCCTCTCCCTTTCTATACAATTGGTTTATCTTCGTTATAATTACAAGAGGGTAAAAAATCCTTTATTTTTGCAACCCGATCGCTCTTTTGATTTTGGAATAAATTCTATTCTTTTTATCAGTATACTGTTTCTTCTACACATCCGTCTCCAATCCATACATAGAGAATAGTTAGGATTTATTTCATAAAAAAAAAAAATAAAAAGAATCAATGATTCACTCACAGGAAAACCCTTTCCCGCACCGGGCACTAATCTATTTTTAACGTCTAATTAGATCGGGTAATTATTCAAATTAAGAATATAAGCTCGTTGCTTTTTGTTTTACCAGAATTAGGGCTATAGGACTCTATCCATTTATTCACTAGACCCAACCGTAAATGTGAATTTATTTTTTTGTCCCCTTCCAAAAATCAAAACAATATTTTATAACAACCCGGGAAGGAAAAATTCAAAGTTCTATTTTAATAAAATTTATTTTATTATTAATTTTATATTTTAATACGACATGCTGTTTTTTCCTTCATTACCTTTTAGGATCAGTCGTGGTCTTATAGACTCTACCAATAGTCTGGACGAATTCGTTGCTTCATCCAAATGTGTAAAAGATCATAGTCGCACTTAAAAGCCGAGTACTCTACCATTGAGTTAGCAACCCGGATAAATATGTAGATACGATCAAAAAAAAAAATGAATTGGATTGCACTACAGGACCCCGTCAAAATCAAAACATTGAACTAGCAACAAATCTAATCTAAAAGAAAGATTTTATGATCTATTATAAACACCACAATACCAAAATGGGCAGATTGGATTAAAAAACAACGGATTCTCAATAGATATATCAAAACTTACACCAATTTTTCTCTTGATCCATTTTTTTTTCATTAAGAAAATACGTCTTGTATGACAGTAAATCCGGCAAACACATCATTTAACTGAAGTGAAGGAAAAATCAATATAGGGTAGGGATAAACAGATCTATTTATCTACGATCGAATTATATTTGTTCGATACGCCATTGTCAATATGAATAGAATGCTGATAAAACAAATTAAGTAAATCAAATAAGGCCTTGTGTTGGATTGGCACAACATAAATAAGAAATTAGAATGAAAAAAAAAATAAAGACGGGGTAGAGAAAAATATCGAGTTCATTCAATCAATAGAGGTACAATAAGAAAAATTGACCCCGTCTTTGTCGGTAAATTTTATTCCCACAAGAAAAAAATAAATAAGTATGAATGGAGCAAGAAAAGAGCAAATTCTGGGGAAATGAAATAATTACACAAAGATAGATGCTAGTTACCCTCTCTTTTTTATTCCAATTTTTTTATTTTATTTTTTACTTTAATTAAATTAACAATTAACTCGAGATTCCTTCTTTAACTAATTCTGCCTTCCTTAAAATATCATGAACAGTTACTGTAGGTTGAGCGCCATTTTCAAGGAAATATAGAATAGCGGGAACATTTGAATAGGTTTGATTCTTTATCGGATCGTAAAAACCCACTTTTCGAAGATCTCTTCCTTCTCTTCGGGATCGAACATCAATTGCAACGATTCGATAGATGGCTCATTGGGATAGATGTAGATAAACAATGCCCCCCCCTAGAAACGTATAGGAGGTTTTCTCCTCATACGGCTCGAGAAAAAATGATTCTAATTTCTGTATATAATGGCAAATGGATCCACAAAATCATGAATTAGACTATGATTTAAGTGGGTTTTTCTTCTTCCTTACGGAAGAAAAAGAGATCTCATTCGTACTCATAACTCAAGTTGGGTAATTCTGAAAGAGTTCGAAGGGAAATCCTTAGACATTTATTGAGCCGTCTCTAACCTCTTTTGTTTGTCTCGTCTCGAATCTATTTTTATTCCGCATTTTGATCCAACTGTTGAGACAATTGAAAATAGTGTTTCCTTGTTCCGGAATCCTTTATCTTTGCTTTGTGAAATCATTAGGTTTAGACATTACTTCGGCGATCTTTACTCCTTTCAAAAGGGCAGCAACATACCTTTTGTTTTTCTTATTTCTTTCTATGGAAAAAAATACGAACGATTGATTCGCTTGTGATACACTTTTGATCGAAATAGTTTTACCAATTCCGATAAATCTTACTTTTTTTATTTCAAACTTTTTTTTATTTTAACCCTTTTCGATTTATATATGGAGGATATACTTACAAAGTTGGTTCAACTTATTGATTTTGATTGTCACTAACCCTAGATTCTTTCCCCCGATAAATGAATCAATACTTTCTGCTCGAGCTTCATCATGTACTATTTAGATTAGAACCCAACACAAATTAGGTTCCTAGTAGAACAGAACAAACTATGTCGAGCCAAGAGCATCTTCATTCTTATAGAAAATGGTGGATGTAAGAATCCACAGTCGATCATGTCCTTCAAGTCGCACGTTGCTTTCTACCACATCGTTTCAAACGAAGTTTTACCATAACATTTCTCTAATTTCGAACCGATATGGAATTGATTCAATATAAAATCATGAATAGTCATTGGCTCAACTGGTATATGTATATATTATTATATATATATAGCCGGTATAGTCTATTATAGTCTATATTTTCTATCTATCTATATCTATAGATATATAAGTATTTTCCGGAGAAGGCTCAGCAAGGATCCAATTTTTTAACCCCATATCATATGAATGGAATGAAACACATTTCTAAAAAAGACGAATAAACGAGTTTGCTTAAGATTTATTTACATCTTCAACAGATTGTTCGGGACGGTCAATCATGAAGGATCCTACTTTTCTCGAACAAATAAATTATAAACCTCAAAGAAGGGCCCTTAATGGATTCCCAATCCCGGAATAAAATAAGTTTTTAATCAAATAAACTATTCCAATGACCCGCGAACGTTGGAAGTTTTCTCAATAATATAGATTTATCACACTTCTTCGAGTACCAAAGATTCATATCATAAAAAATTAAGTAAAAAAAATAGTTTAAAGAATCCCCGACTTCAGCATCATGAATGGAAAACATATTTCCGTTCATGACTTAATTTGATCTCTAATTCAATTAACAAGTCGACACAATAACTAATGAGTAGCTAACAATTTTTAACAGATATCTCATTCACTAAAGAGGCGCAAATTTTGACCATGTCCAATTGAATTATCAATGGTTTAATTTAAACTAGAGAGATAGGTTGAGAATCCAGTTTATTTATTTTCATGGTTATAGAATAGAAAATATCTCGTGTAAGGTAAGATTAAGGTCGTTATTTTTTCTTTCAGATGAAAGAAAAAATCAGAATCAGAGGAGTCTGATCTTTTCGTATCTACCATATACAACGAACAATTGTTACCGTAGGTAATCATGGATATTTAAGGAATCACAGATCCTTTTCACTTAACCGAAAGGCTGTTGTTACTGAAATAAAACAAAACAATAATAATACATATATATAGTCATAGACCTTGTTCATTTTATACAGATTTTGTTTTATTTCAGGTTCAAGTCAAGAATCTTTCCATCAATTCCAGAATATATGAATTCCCCCAACCGATACATTACATTCATTTACAATTATTCATTTGAACCAGATAAGATACAAAATAAAAAAATTGGGTTCAGATCAATTCGTTTTCCTATTTTTATTTTTTCCCACCCGAGCTTTAGAAGTTTTAAGGCCGGTGATAAAATTAGTACCAAAAACTCCCTACTCCTTAGTCTCTACATAGAATGTGGAATTAGGATACCCCATTTATTTACTTTAGGTTTTTGGGAAGGGAATAGAGAGACCTTTCTTTCGCATTTCGATTCAGAATGAATTATGTGAGAATTCACATTTCATGGATATTGGGCATAAAGTTACTCTAAGGAACTAACTTCAATATGAATATGATATAGTAGGAGTATCGCCTGAATGTGAATGATTCACCAAAAATCAATTTTTGGAATTCAAAAAATAAAGATATTTATTTCCAACCACATTTGACACTTGATTATGTTTGTAAGAAACCAAATAAATTCTTAAGAATCATTCGTAGAATTCAGAACGAAAGATTGTTCTCTTTAACAATTTTCTGTTTAATGTTGGATACAATGTGATCCAATCTGTCGTTTCTGGTAGAAACGATCTGGGACGGAAGGATTCGAACCTCCGAATAACGGGACCAAAACCCATTGCCTTACCGCTTGGCCACGCCCCATTTAGATTTCTATTCGCCACTAATAAACACTAATATTAGTGTTGGTTATTCGTCAATTCTAGCCCAAATACATATGTGATATATTGTTGCTAGGATTCTATACATGTAGATATAGAATCAAAAAATTCATTGATCATTACATGGAATTCAATTAAGATATTGTATGAAAGTATAATTCTTTGTATTCTCATTTGAGAATTGAAAGAGGGATTTTTTATTTTGGAGAGTTCAAAGAAAAAGAAGGATTTTTTTGGCCTGCCTTTTTCATTTTTACCTTATATTATATTATAAAAGTAACTCAATCAAAATCAAATTATCTAATCTACAAGAACGAAATGTTTGTTATGCTTAATATCTTTAGTTTAATCTGTATCTGTCTTAATTCTACCCTTTATTCGAGTAGTTTTTTCTTCGCCAAATTGCCCGAGGCTTATGCTTTTTTCAATCCACTCGTAGACTTTATGCCCATCATACCTTTACTCTTTTTTCTCTTAGCCTTTGTTTGGCAAGCTGCTGTAAGTTTTCGATGAAATCTTTAATACTCTCCTAAATTCATGATTTTTTTGATAAAAAAAAAGATTCTAAAAATTAATAAGATCAGATAAGTCTTACATTATAAACCCTCGATTCAAAAATCCAAATTTTGAATATTGAATAACCGTAGCAATGAATTTAATTAAATTTGGATCAATTTATTTCCTCGTTCTGACCTTCCAGTGAAGAAAGACTTTATTAGGTCTTCCACAATACCTAATTGTGGATATGACAAGAAAATTTTGATAACGAAGGAATCAGAATCTTATTCCAAAGAAATTCGTGAAAATTACTTTTTTTCAAGAAAACACAACACTTCATTTTTTTCTTTTTGAGATATGTTATGTCAAAATACCATATGTGGTACAAAAAAAAATAGGTAATCTATTCCCCCTTTCAAAAAAATGATCTTATCTTGGAGATTGTGTAATGCTTACTCTCAAACTCTTCGTTTATACAGTAGTGATATTCTTTGTTTCTCTCTTCATCTTCGGATTCTTATCTAATGATCCAGGACGCAATCCTGGACGTGAAGAATAAACATAACATAAGAGATTTTTAGCTCTTCCTTGCTTTTTTTCTGAATTCTTTATTCTTATTATTTTATCTATTCCATAGATTTAACTATAAAAAAAATAGTTAAAATAAAGGGATCGAGATTTTTTCGAATTCGAAAGTCTCAAGTGATGGGGGATAACGGAGAGAGAGGGATTCGAACCCTCGGTACAAATAAAACTCGTACAACGGATTAGCAATCCGCCGCTTTAGTCCACTCAGCCATCTCTCCCAATTCAAAATTTAAAAATTTTTATGTGATGTGACACGTAAAGTTGAAGTAAAGATTGATCAAAAAAAACCCTCGTCTTCCTTTCTTATTAGAATTAGAAAGATATATAAAAAATATATAAATAAAAATATATAAATATGCGATATATACAAATTTGATCAGATCAGCAATTCAATTTATATAATGATTCGAAACAGATATCACCAATAGAAATAGAAAGAATACCTTACTTTTTTTATTTTGTACGAAAGGTTTATTCCCCCGGCCCGCTTAAGTACTGGCCGGGCCAGTACTTCTTTTTTGTTCCAATGAATCATTTATGGATCAAATGATTTAATCATGATTTGATATCAAATCATGAATACTTGCTATTAAAGCAGTACCAAGGGCAATTTCCACTCCCATTCCATGATGGAAGTGTCATTTCTTATTATTAAGAATTAATATTTTATTATTATGATTTGATTCTTTTTCTAAATTTACTTACTTTACTGTAACTGTAAAAAACTGGAATAAAAAAACATATACAGACACACATTATACATACATATATTAAATAAACAATAAACTCAAATATTAAACACACATATTATATATATATATATATTATAATATAAATAACTCATTATCATTATAACATTATAAATGACTCATTATACTTTTTTTTTTTACTTGTTCAATTCAAAGAACAAGCTTTATTTGAACACCTGAGATCCAATTGACCAAAATGCATTTCATAAGGATCTGGCAGTTGAAAAGGAAGTTGAAAAAAAAGAACCATGTATGCAGAATTAATCGTTTTTATGGTCCAGCTTCAATGTCTCCTTAGGGCCGGGACTGTCAGTAATGACTTCCCAGCAAAGGAAAAGTATAATTATAATTTTTTATATTATTTAAATAAGTTTTCTGCTCTTTGCCTTTTTTTCTTTACTTTAAGTCTCCGGCGGAGCGAAATACATGTCAACGCTAGAATTTTCATGATTCTGGTGCTGTCTTGATTGTGGC